AAGCATCTGTGACTTGTTTTAGTACTTTCGTCACAACTATGGCATTGGCATGGGCCTTTGCTCAACTAGACTATCAGAGCTCGATCATGGCAAACGAAGGAACTCAGACCCGATCTAGACAACTTGAGGAGCAAGTTAGAGCTATGAGAGAATCCATGGATAAGATCCAAACAGATCTAGCCGAACGGATGCAACAACAGAGTGAAGAGTTTCAAGCTCAAAAACAATTACAACAACAACAGTTTGAGAAGCAAGTAGTTGAGTCTATTTTTTAAATACAGAGAGAGGTTAGTGGCTTCAACGTTGAGTACCTACTAAGAGTTAGTTCTCGACGGGCAATAAATCATATTGATGAAAAATCACCAAGGAGCATGAAACAAAACACATAACTTACGTACCCATTGTACTTAGAGCCAATAAACTACCAAGAATCCTCTGTCTCAACCACTTTCTTCTTGTCTTTACATCGATTTCCAAATATAGGAAGGGAAAGTAACGGAGAGCAAGCAAAAGAAAGAAATCTATCAACGACCGACTTCGGACTAGAATCTAGAAACATACCTAAGGGAAGAAAGCATATTTGAGGTTTACTCCTTCCATGTCTAGTAGGAGTGCGTGCTTCTTATTGCCTTTTGAGCAGTAGTTGTATACATTCCTCACTCAGTCTAATTAATTCTCTTTCCCCCTACCCAAATACCAAGGGAGGTTTATGAGTCGTATCCTCCTTACGAGATAGCGGAAGTAGCATTAGCAGGAAAAGTAAGCTCCTTTTCAAGCCTTCTCTTTCGTAACCTTTGATTAGTTCCTTGGATGCCCTTAGCAAGAATGATGCAGGAGCAATACCAAAGTGTTTCAAAGAAGGATTACCTTGACTTAGGTCTGCCTCCGGCCTAAATTAAATCAACCTAAGTTAAATGGAGTCTCTATCGTTCTGCTGCAAGAGTGGAATATGAGACTTCATACACCTTAAAGTTCATAGAACGAAAAGAATTTTTTTGGAGGTCCTCATTACGCCTAGCATTTAGTGGGCTGGATATTTACCTTTGAAACTAGCAAATCAATAAGGGTTCTATTTGATTAGGCACCTGAATCGGACTGAACCAACTATTTGTCAGGCTACTGTTCTCCTATTCTCTCAAATCCATGAAGTAAGACATTGATTTTGCAATAAGATCCATTATGTTCATTGCATAATAAGCTCCCTTGAAAAGCATTGGCGCACGTGTAAACGAGTTGCTCTACCGAACTGAGCTATAGCCCTTGTCAGAGATATCTTAATATATATAATTTCTTGTCAAGATGAATATTCTCTAATGGTAGAGGATATCCTTTGATCTGTTTACTATATAACATACCAATAACGAAGCGGTATTGCTTATAAAAAGGATTCGATCTATAATCGATCGAAGTAAAGGGTCTTCCTTTGTGGTGATAAATTGCCTACTTAACTCAGTGGTTAGAGTATTGCTTTCATACGGCGGGAGTCATTGGTTCAAATCCAATAGTAGGTAGGTAGGTAGAAAAATTACTAGATAGCATTGGACTTACTTCGCTTCGCTATCTAATAACTTTTTAGACCCTTTTTCTTTGTATCAACTAAACCGTTGGATTGTCTTCAATTAGATGGGGGAATCCAATTAACAGCCTCGACTCGTATCCCAGCTCGTCTGAGAGCTAGCTTCGCTTCAACCAATTCTTTCGTACCCTCAGCTCTACTCACGTTAGCTTCGGCTATTTCAAGTGCCTGTTGAGCTTCTTCCGGATCAATGTCACTACCCAGTTCCGCATCATTTCCTAAAATGATGATCTCATTATTAACTATTCTGGCAAAACCGCTCCACAGAACCGCCGTTAACCATTGATCGTTGAGGAGGCGTATTCTCAAGGGACCCATATCTACAGCTGTGTTAATGGGGGCGTGGTTTGGTAATACGCCAATTTGGCCACTATTAGTAGAAAAAATGATTTCTTTCACTTCACAATCCCAAATAATTCGCTTAGGAGTCAGTACATAAAGATTTAATTTCATTTCTTCAATTTGTTTTCCTCTTCTAAGTTTATAGCTTTCGTGCTAGCTTCATCGATGTTACCCACCAAATAAAAAGCCTGTTCGGGTAGGCCGTCTAATTCTCCGGAAAGGATTAGTTGAAATCCCCGAATTGTTTCTGCAAGACCAACATACTTTCCTGGAGAACCGGTAAAAACTTCTGCCACAAAGAACGGTTGTGATAGGAAGCGCTCAATTTTTCGTGCTCTTGCTACAGTTAAACGATCCTCCTCCGATAATTCATCCAACCCAAGAATTGCGATAATGTCCTGAAGTTCTTTGTAACGTTGTAAAGTTTGCTTAACTCTTTGCGCAGTTTCATAATGTTCGTTGCCAACGATCCGAGGTTGTAACATAGTTGAGGTTGAATCTAAAGGATCTAGGATAAATACCCTTGGAAGCTAATCCTCTGGAAAGTACGGTAGTAGCATCCAAATGTGCAAATGTTGTGGCAGGAGCAGGGTCGGTCAAATCGTCCGCAGGTACATAAACCGCTTGGATCGAAGTTATAGATCCCTTTTTAGTAGAAGTAATTCTTTCTTGCAAAGAACCCATTTCTGTACTAAGAGTAGGTTGATAACCCACTGCAGAGGGCATTCTCCCTAATAAGGCAAATACCCCCGATCCTGCTTGAACAAAACGAAAGATATTATCGATGAATAGAAGCACGTCTTGCTTATTAACATCTCGGAAATATTCTGCCATAGTTAGGGCAGTCAAACCAACTCTCATACGAGCTCCTGGCGGTTCATTCATTTGGCCATAGACTAGAGCTACCTTTGATTCCTCAAGGATTTTTTTCATTAATTACTCCTTTATTTCCATATAAAGATCATTTCCTTCACGAGTCCGTTCCCCTACTCCGCCAAATACGGATACGCCTCTATGAGCTTTAGCAATATTGTTGATTAATTCCATGATGAGTACTGTTTTACCTACTCCAGTTCCCCCAAATAGTCCGATTTTTCCTCCACGCCGATAAGGAGCTAAAAGATCGACCACCTTAATACCAGTTTCAAAGATGGATAATTTCGTATCTAACTCGATTATTTCCTAATAATTGTTGTACCTCACAAGTCACATTAATTTGCTTACCGTCAGTGTCTCGACTACCAAAGCGTTATAAATATAAGGTAACTTGCCCGGGGGAAAAGTGGCATCCAGCACGGGTCCAATAATTTGATCGATACGCCCTGTACTTTTTTCTTCAATTGTAGAAACCCCGGGATGAGAAGTAGTAGGATTGGTTCTCATAATTAAAAAAAAAGGAATTTATCGAAATTTTTCTTTTATTCTTGTTGAATAATGCCAAATCAACACCAAAAAAATATCCAAAAATCCAACAAAAGTCAAAAGGAAATGAATTAGTTAATTCAATAAGAGAGAAAAGGGGACCAGCACTTGATTTCGTTGCCCAAACGAATCCCATTCAATCGTTTACTCATTCCATGAGTCCGTCGGAAAGTTCAATCAATCTTTTTTTCATATACATTTCGCCTTTTGTGAAGGATCTGTGCCTACTCCACTTTCTTATCTAGGACTTCGATATACAAAATATATACTACTGTGAAGCATAGATTGCTGTCAACAGATAATTTTTATAGTATTTAGGTATTTCCACTCAAAATAAGAAAGGGGTCTATTAAGAACTTGTAAAATAAGGATTAGGGATTGATTTGGGTTGCGCTATATCTATCAAAGAGTATACAATAAAGATGGGTTTGGTGAATCAAATCCATGGTTTAATAACGAAGCATGTTAACTTACCATAACAACAACTCAATTCCTATAGTAGGATTCCTATAGGATAGAACATACACAGGGTGTACGCATTATATATGAATGAAACATATTCATTAACTTAAGCATGCCCCCCATTTTCTTTAATGAGTTGATATTAATTGAATATCCTTTTTTTTTAAGTATTTTTGCAAAGGTTTCATTTACGCCTAATCCATATCGAGTAGAACCTGTCGTTGTGAGAATTCTTAATTCATGAGTTGTAGGGGGGACGTATGTCACCACAAACAGAAACTAAAGCAAGTGTTGGATTTCAAGCTGGTGTTAAGGATTATAAATTGACTTACTACACCCCGGAGTACGAAACCAAGGATACTGATATCTTGGCAGCATTCCGAGTAACTCCTCAGCCGGGGGTTCCGCCCGAAGAAGCAGGGGCTGCAGTAGCTGCCGAATCTTCTACTGGTACATGGACAACTGTTTGGACTGATGGACTTACCAGTCTTGATCGTTACAAAGGACGATGCTATCACATCGAGCCCGTTGTTGGGGAGGAAAATCAATATATCGCTTATGTAGCTTATCCATTAGACCTATTTGAAGAGGGTTCTGTTACTAACATGTTTACTTCCATTGTGGGTAACGTATTTGGTTTCAAAGCCCTACGCGCTCTACGTCTGGAGGATCTGCGAATTCCCCCTACTTATTCAAAAACTTTCCAAGGCCCGCCTCATGGTATCCAAGTTGAAAGGGATAAGTTGAACAAGTATGGTCGTCCTTTATTGGGATGTACTATTAAACAAAAATGGGGATTATCCGCGATAAATTATGGTAGAGCATGTTATGAGTGTCTACGTGGTGGACTTGATTTTACCAAAGATGATGAAAACGTAAACTCACAACCATTTATGCGTTGGAGGGACCGTTTTGTCTTTTGTGCCGAAGCTATTTATAAAGCACAGGCCGAAACCGGTGAAATTAAGGGGCATTACTTGAATGCGACTGCAGGTACATGCGAAGAAATGATTAAGAGAGCTGTATTTGCGAGGGAATTAGGGGTTCCTATTGTAATGCATGACTACTTAACCGGGGGATTCACCGCAAATACTAGTTTGGCTCATTATTGCCGCGACAACGGCCTACTTCTTCACATTCACCGAGCAATGCATGCAGTTATTGATAGACAGAAAAATCATGGTATGCATTTCCGTGTATTAGCTAAAGCATTGCGTATGTCTGGGGGAGATCATATCCACGCTGGTACAGTAGTAGGTAAGTTAGAAGGGGAACGCGAAATGACTTTAGGTTTTGTTGATTTATTGCGCGATGATTTTATTGAAAAGATCGTGCTCGCGGTATCTTTTTCACTCAGGACTGGGTATCCATGCCAGGTGTTATACCGGTGGCTTCAGGGGGTATTCATGTTTGGCATATGCCAGCTCTGACCGAAATCTTTGGGGATGATTCTGTATTGCAATTTGGTGGAGGAACTTTAGGACATCCTTGGGGTAATGCACCTGGTGCAGCAGCTAATCGGGTGGCTTTAGAAGCCTGTGTACAAGCTCGTAACGAAGGGCGCGATCTTGCTCGTGAAGGTAATGAAATTATCCGAGCAGCTTGCAAATGGAGTCCTGAACTAGCCGCAGCTTGTGAAGTATGGAAGGCGATCAAATTCGAGTTCGAGCCGGTAGATAAACTAGATAGCTAGATAAGTAGATAAAAAAAAGGTCTAAATAAAAAAGAAGCGAAATAGAAAGATCAAAAATCAGTTACGAAATGCAGTAATTCTTCTTTTTTCTTCTAATTGATTGCAATTAAACTCGGCTCAATCTTTTTTTTCAGATTGAGCCGAGTTTAAATAGATCTTGATACGATCATGAGACTTGACAAATCGGGATTCCTCTATTCTATATATTTAGAAGATATAAAGGTATAATACAATAAATAAATATAAATATAGTATTATCATATGATAATGGAATCAAATACGCACTATTTACAGAAAAAGTCTTCATTTATTGGGAAAGAATCAATGACATACAATGCATTACAAACGTATGACCATTACCCTTCAACCGGGTTATTCTATTCCACTTCTAGATAGAGAAAAAAACTAAAGGAGAATACTTAATAATACGGCGAAACATTTATACAAAGCACCTATCCCGAGCACACGCAAGGGAACCATAGATAGGCAAGTGAAATCCAATCCACGAAATAATTTGATCCATGGACGGTGGTAAAGGTCGTAATTCCAGAGGAATCATTACCGCAAGGCATAGAGGGGGAGGTCATAAGCGCCTATACCGTAAAATCGATTTTCGACGGAATCAAAAAGACATATCTGGTAGAATCGTAACCATAGAATACGACCCTAATCGAAATGCGTACATTTGTCTCATACACTATGGGGATGGTGAGAAGGTATATATTTTACATCCCAGAGGGGCTATAATTGGAGATACTATTGTTTCTGGTACAAAAGTTCCTATATCAATGGGAAATGCCCTACCTTTGAGTGCGGTTTGAACTATTGATTTACGTAATTGGAAGTAACCAATTAGGTTTACGACGAAACCTAGAAATCGATCACTGATCCAATTTGACTACCTCTACGGGATAGACCTCAACAGAAAACTGTTGAGTAACGGCAGCAAGTGATTGAGTTCAGTAGTTCCTCATAGAAAATTATTGACTCTAGAGATATGGTAATATGGAGAAGACAAAATTGTTTGAAGCACGCACAGAACCGGAAGCGCCCCTTGTTTCAAAGAGAGGAGGACGGGTTATTCACATTTAATTTGATGGTCAGAGGCGAATTGAAAGCTAAGCAGTGGTAATTAAGACCCCCGGGGGAAAATAGGGATGTCTCCTACGTTACCCATAATATGTAGAAGTATCGACGTAATTTCATAGAGTCATTCGATCTGAATGCTACATGAAGAACATAAGCCAGATGACGGAACGCGGAGACCTAGGATGTAGAAGATCATAACATGAGCGATTCGGCAGATTTGGATTCCTTTCCTATATATCCACTCATGTGGTACTTCATCATACGATTCATATAAGATCCATCTGTCTAGAGATCGTCATATACATCTAGAAAGCCGTATGCTTTGGAAGAAGCTTGTACAGTTTGGGAAGGGGTTTTTTGAGAGAAAAGAAGAATCTACTTCAACCGATATGCCCTTAGGCACGGCCATACATAACATAGAAATCACACGTGGAAGGGGTGGGCAATTAGCTAGAGCAGCAGGTGCTGTAGCGAAACTGATTGCAAAAGAAGGTAAATCGGCCACTTTAAGATTACCATCTGGGGAGGTCCGTTTGGTATCCCAAAACTGCTTAGCAACAGTCGGACAAGTGGGTAATGTTGGGGTGAACCAAAAAAGTTTGGGTAGAGCCGGATCTAAGTGTTGGCTAGGTAAACGCCCCGTAGTAAGAGGGGTAGTTATGAACCCTGTGGACCACCCCCATGGGGGCGGTGAAGGGAAAGCCCCCATTGGTAGAAAAAAACCCACAACCCCTTGGGGTTATCCTGCGCTTGGAAGAAGAACTAGGAAAAGGAAAAAATATAGTGATAGTTTTATTCTTCGTCGCCGTAAGTAAATACGTAACTAGGAATATGGAAAATTGCATTTTTGGAATTTGCAATAATGCGATGGGCGAACGACGGGAATTGAACCCGCGCATGGTGGATTCACAATCCACTGCCTTGATCCACTTGGCTACATCCGCCCCTTATCCAGCTAAAGGATTTTCTCTTTTTTCCATTCATCATTATTCTATTTATTCTGACCTCCATACTTCGATCGAGATATTGGACATCGAATGCCACTCTTTAAAATGGAAAAAAAGGAGTAATCAGCTGTGACACGAAAAAAAACGAATCCTTTTGTAGCTCATCATTTATTGGAAAAAATAGAAAAGGTCAATATGAAGGAGGAGAAAGAAACAATAGTAACGTGGTCCCGGGCATCTAGCATTCTACCCGCAATGGTTGGCCATACAATCGCGATTCATAATGGAAAGGAACATTTACCTATTTATATAACAGATCGTATACTAGTATTCTCTTAGGACTTGGAAGTGTAGTTGTCTTTCCTTAGCCGCACAGGCAGTAAAAGTAAAGAGCTAGAGGTCGGGTCCTTCCTCTCCTCATTCAAGCCAGGCGGGAAGGCTGTTTACATACGTATAATCCGCTTGTCAATTCTTTATATCAGACTCACTCGTCAAAGCAATTGAACTTCATTGAGGGAACAGGGGCTTTCTTTAGGAGATAAATCAGAGACAAATAGAAGTGAGAACAAGAAGCCCCTTCTGTCATAGCTATCGCACGCACCCTCCTTTCGTTATTCCACCTTGAGCCTAGTGTAGTTGGGGAGAGGAGACCCCTGGGGTCAAGGTTGAATCAATAGATCACAGTCTTGGATCAAAGGGATAAGCCAGATGTCAGTGGGAAGGCGGATTTTGCATTTGGAGGCTTTCTTGCATACCTTTTCGAATTCTTTTTGTATAGCTCAGTTACTTCTTCAGGAAGAGCTCTTGGACCAGGTGATTAGGAGAATTCCTAGATTTGCAACTCAACGCTTCCGACCAGGCAAGCCCCAGTACATTTCTCAATAAGGATGAAAAGCTTCCAGGAACCTTTGGCGTAGGGGGCTGTGAATCGATGAATTGGAGGACAGACCGCTTTTACTAGTTATTCTTGCTGGGGTATTGGGCAATCAAGACCAGCCAGTGACTTAATGAGGAAGGGGGGGAGCGATAGCGACAACCGATCCAGGGCCGTAAGACAAGATCGACTTCCTTTTGCACCAGTTCCATTTGTTGAAGGAAAGAGCCCCTTCCTACGGTGACTCTCGGGTGAGGCAAGGCATATTGAGATTTCAGAGCCCACTTTATTAAAAACTTCGATTTGAAGCCGAGAACCCACCTGAAAACAATCATTTGACTAAAAAATTCGTTGGATAGGTGCATCACGAAATCGGTACTCAATCCCTTGCTTGTTCGTGGGATGGGAGTTTGATTGCTCGTTGCGCTTGCTTGCTTAGCTCGTTACCTTTTTATTATCTCCGATTATTGAATCAAAATCAGCCAATCTTCCTCTTTCTTGGCGCTATGCTACGGGCGGGATAGGGGTACCGGGCTCGTACTTGCTTGCATCCCCGCCTAGATGCTCTTGACTGGACGAGTGAAGCGAGCGAAGCGAAGCCCTAAGTTCAATGTATAAGCCCCGGGCTATCCTACTAAACATATTCCCACCATACGGAAAACCCACTCAATCTTCTGTCAAAATGACCCATCAGATTTGTCCTTTCGGGCATATAGAGTCAGTCTCATCCAGAGCATCACGAGCTTAACCACTACTACCATACCTTTTTCTAGAAGGAAGGATAGCACGTGAGATAAACTACTTAAAAGATGTTACTCTCTTTCTTTCTCTTTATGCTCGTTCTACTTTGCGTTTAAGTAGACGGGATTCCCTGAAATCCAAGGAGCAGCTCTTCCTTAACCGATTAGCTAGACTAATTGATTGAGGCTACCGATTCATCCAATTTCTCGGTAATATGGATTGGTCTTGTTGTGGGCACTTGCTTTACAGTCACACCCTGTTTTTCAATGAGAAGGAGAACTTCGTATTTGGTACCACCACACTAGATCTAGTCTACTCATATTTGTTCGACGAGGTCGTCCCGATCAGTCCCAGCGCACGCACCCTGTAGTAGTCGGCCTTTAGAACTTTTTGAAAGAGATGGATGTCTGGGATCGATTTCAACTCAGAGATTGCCTGGTCCGCCTTTCTCTACTATGCCTTTTTAAGAATGGATTTGAATGAAATTTGGCATTAAAAAAATAAACGAATGAAGAATATTTTTACCTCTTATCTGATAAGCAATCAAAGCATTTGAATTGCTCTTTGAACAATAAAGAAAGAGCTAAGGTAAAAAAATATATGTGTTACTAATAGTAAACCTTTTTTTTTAGTTTGCTTTCAGCTGAACATGTTATAACTACAAATGAGGTGAGGCTTGATTAGGTGGCATTGCAAGAACTAGGGAGGAACACAAGTTATGTACTTTAGGCTAAACATATGAATTTAGAAGATCAACTTTTCCAATGGGACATAAACAAAAGCAACCAACAATATATATATACTTCCATAATATTTTCTCTATGGTGAAGTAATTTCATCGATAACCACTAAACGATTAAGTAGCGATGTATGCAAAGAAAGACAACGAACATTTCATAATACACTCGTTCTGCATATCTTTAGGATAAAAGAAAAAACTGCGAAAAAAAGAGTTTTCCTAAGATCAAGAAATCTATTTTGTATGGTTCTTATTTCGTTGAAAACGTTTCCATGAGACTTTCTTTCATTGAAGAAGTCCATGACTTGTTCTAGGTGATATGAGGTTGAACAGGCTTTAGAAAAAATGCAAAGAAGGGTACATAAGGGTGGAATAAAAATAAAAAGATGACCCCTTCTTTCTTCCTGAGCATTACCGATAAATATTCATTCTTTATACGTTAGGTTGGGTTTCAGATGTATATTATTTATTATATTCAACCAAAAAGAAGAAATGACAAGAAAGTTGTATATAGATGGAGGATAAAATTACGATGTGGAAAACAAGACAGGGGTTTTGTACAATGACACTGTACAACAATTTGGAAAAGGGATGTAGCGCAGCTTGGTAGCGCGTTCGTTTTGGGTACAAAATGTCACGGGTTCAAATCCTGTCATCCCTACCTATTACTTCTCCTATGGGCAGTAACGAGGGATCAATTGAGATCGATTCAAATTGGACAAAATTCTGAGTTTCATTTTTCTATATGCATGCGGTACAAAAATCATCCTTTTCTTTACTGCTTTATCTCCTGTCGTAAGAAAGCGCTCTTAGTTCAGTTCGGTAGAACGTGGGTCTCCAAAACCCAATGTCGTAGGTTCAAATCCTACAGAGCGTGATTCTGTTCTTGTTATGTCGAATCAAAAAAAAGAACTTAACAAAGTGGAATGTCCGACTACTGTTCTTAACCCAAATCAAAGAAAACAACAGAAATACTCGACCTGGAGAGGAGACCACTGACCAATCTCCGTCCATTTTCCCTTGCCTTTCCTTTACGGGTATGCCAGTTTTAGGGGACCTTATAGTAATAATAGTCTAATAGACCAACTAGAGGAGAGGAATCCTTCATGAATCGCCTTGCCAGAGGTTTCTGAACCCGTGGAACTCTTGTTTTGAGGAAGCAATGAACATTGTCTTTTTCCATTCTCAATAAAAGAGGAAGGAGGGGTGAGGTGTGAGCGCGGGGGTGGTCCGGGGTCTGTGCCCATTGCCCCTACCTTTCCCGTGTATGTCAGGGGCTTTCTCTCGGACTTCTGGCTTCAGACTCAGCTTAAAACCTGAAGATATATATAAAGTGTTTCGTGAGGTCGGTTTACTTACAAGGAGAAATACCGGACTAAGGTGAATATGAGAGTATGTTGGTCCTAAGAGAAGTCCCAGCCGTACGCACTAGAATAACCTTTGAACTCTTTACCTCCTCAGCCGCATCAAGTGCAGATTTTTCGCTGAACACCTTCTTTGAATGCGAATCCGAGTAAGGTCTAAAGGCATCAGATCGAGGAAGGAAATAGAGAATGTTTTCATAGAAGCTTTCTTTTTCATAGGTCAACTCTGAGATGAGGTATGCTGAAACACAGGTTTTTTGAATTCTGCCTACGCCAAAAGAATCTAAAAATATCCGTTCGAAGGTGACTGAAGTCCCATGTTTTGAAAGAGGGTCCCATTATGTATTAAAAAGAATTCAATAAATTCTCGAAAATCCACTGGCCCTTCAATAGATATTCAAACTATTCCTAAGGAAAAAGTAAGTTTACCCACGGAAGGATGGAGCGAGCTTATTCCGGAGATCGCATTTAATACAGCTGAATTGATAGCCTCAATTCAACAAAGTCTCATTTGTCTCGAAACCAAACAGATAGTAGTTTAAGCTGATGGGAACTCCGAATAGCCGCCCTATACTGAAGCATTTTTCAGCCCCATTATTACGTAACTTCAATGGCAAGTTTCCCATTAAGTAAGCTCCCCGGAAGAAGCACTCGTCGTGTCCATCAGTGCTTCTAATTCTCCCGTGCTCTCCACAAAGGGTGAAGAGGATGAGTTTGTTGGCGGATGAGAAGTATGCTCATTATAAAGAATAGACTTCTCATCCCCCAATGCTGACACATCCTCTGAACTCTAATATGTCTCAGTAACACACTCATCAATCACATCAATGGTGAAACACAGGTCTGGACAGTGAGGAAGGTGAGTTGGATGCCTCATGTCAAATGAGACTTTCTCCTCACCAAATTGAAGCGTGAGCTTAGCATCTTTCACATCGATGACAGCCCCTGCAGTAGCTAGAAAGGGTCTCCCCAAAATAATAGGCTCGCTCTTATCCTCCATCTCCAAGACAACAAAATCAACTGGAAATGCGAAGTTACCAACTATCACAGGGACACCAACCAAAATGCCTGCCTGATGGCGATAAGTGCGATCAGCAAGCTGGAGAGTCATGGTAGTCGGCCGTACATCACCCAAAGGTAGTGCCTCGCAGACACGCACAACCATCACACGCCTACCGCGCGCCCCTTTCCATATCAACTAAAGCGCCATGCCGAGTTGGCATAGGAAGAGTGAGCTTAGAAACCAGATAATTGATACGATTGATAGACTTGATCCTCGTAGGTAGGTAGTTTGTATGAAACCGAGGAGGTAGTTGGAATAGGGTTCGCTTAATGGGCATCAGGAACGGGGTGTACTGGAACCAAGGAATCGTTCTAATGGCAACTAGAGAGTCTATAACGAGTAAGTAAGCCCTCGAATTCATCATCGATAGTTTGTCTTAGGTCGGTCGCGGGGAAAGAAAGGGGTAGATAGCTTGTTCAACAAGGAATCGTTCGCAGCTCTAATGTTAAAGCTCGTGCTTTCTTTCTCTATTGAATTCCTCTTGCATGAAAGCAGTCACGTATAGGCACATGGGCAAATCGAGGTCGAGGACTAGGCGTATTGTTGAGTAGAAAGCATGAACTAGCCCGCCCTAGCTCATGCTTTCTACTCAACACCTAGGCCCCGCTCGGCAATAGGCACATAATTAGAAGAATGGAGAGAGCGATGCCCACGAAAAGAAGGGTAGAAGGAACGGGTAGGTCTTCATCGACTCAATCCGATAGATAATCCGGCACCGATCCACCAGATGATTTCCAATCAAGATCTCCGTGAGTGATTCCTCGAGTTGTTCACCCTCGCACCCCTTAAAGTAAGCAATCAAGTGCGTAATTTGTCGATGGATTCTTCCTTCTCTATAACGAAGATTGCATTTGTATTCTTCTAGGAAATCTAGAAAGCCTCTACTATATAAGATAAGTAATAAGTAAGTTTCCTATTTCTCGAGGATGTAGGCCAGATACCGAACCTCGTTAACAAAACAAATATCGTCTATCCGGTCTTGCCTGCTGCTTCATCAGCTTTCTGTTCTGCATCGCCTGCCGTGCCCTCTAGCCATGCTGTGCGCACAACGCCGCCACAGTTCCCACACCCACCCGCAGTCTCGCGCGTGTGCCCACACTCCTTGACGCCTTGTACGCTGACCCGACCGTCGACCAGCAGGAATTTATTGTTATTGAAAGCAGGGGGCAGCCGACTACAAACAAATACTATTAACTATACGGCCCTCTTGATTAGCCCTTTACGCCCTGTTCTTTCTCTTGCTTTAACCCCGTACGTAGGGCCAAGCTAGCTCTTATCCGTTCCCATACCTCTCAACCCTGCTGGCATTGGGGCTAACTGCTTGTGAGATTCCTCGGCTAGGGAGTTAGGATCATAAGAAGAGGGTGCTATGGTACGTACAAGGCTCCTGACCACCTTGTCCGGCTTCGCCCCCGTCAACAGCGCGCATCGTTGCTTGTTCGGTTAGCTAGGGCAAAGGGTTAGGGCTATACGACGGCGGTGCTAGGTAGGGTAGGGCTAAGGCGCGGGTGCAGGGCGTCGGCAATGCTATCTTTCAGTACCGATAAGAGGCAAGGACCCCGTTCGAATAAGCAAAGCAACTGCTCTATAAAGGCTCTGCTTGTGCTATTGCCCCTTACGAAAGTCCAGGAAAGGATGGATAAGAGGATGAGTTAGGGAATCCTACGTAGGTACGAAATGAAATCCACTCCTAAACTTAGTTGTATTGGTATTGGCCTGCCACCTAGCTAGAATAGAAGGAAGAATCTCGTAAATCTAGACTATTCAAGTTGAAGCTGATTTAGAAGGATCAAGTAAGATGAAATTTCAATGACCCTGGCTAAAAGGAAGGTGTGTTTGCTTAAGGATGGGGAGCCGGCGAACTACGCAATCTCTACAGCATCGAAGCTGAAGACAGGTCTTTACGACGACTACCGCGGATAAACAGGTCTATCAAACCCAGAACCAGAGCAGGGAAGTTATAGATTTCTCCGTCCGTCCTCGACAGGAAGAATGTACAAGAATTCTGAACTAGCTAGGGTGAAACAAATACATTCCTAAGTAGGTGCGTGAAAGTCAGACAGGGAAGAGTCAAGGAATCCATCCTCGTAACCGCCTAGTCCGTAGAAGGAAGGCTTTCTTTGAGGAAGTAGTCGGGAATTAGTCGGATCTAAGCTAAGGAACTGAACTGCTATCCTCAGCATCTCTATCGCCACCACCGAACACTTCGGCACCGAAGCACCACGCGAAAGGACCGGGAGAGGCCAACAACCGGCGACCCCCCCGTCGACCAACTGCTCTTTCTTGCCAATCTACTTTAGATTTATTAATACTTTCATTGCTCCCCGAACAACCATTGCTTTTCTTCCGCGGTTTCTTTAGTTTCTTCTTGATTTGATTGAAGTTTAGGGAATTGGATGGACTGGTGGCTTTGGATATTATCCGTCCTACTTATGATCTTACAATTGAACACACTAGTATTTTATGGATTCTTTCCCCGGTAGTGTAGTCATCTCCAAAAGGGATGATACATATTTCTCTGTCCTAGGATGCGCCGTTCGTGATAAGCTTATCCGCTTCCTTTCGCCGGTAGTGTGAATCTTCTCGAAAGCGCACAGCATAGTCCAGTCAGTGTAGCCAGGGCATCATGAACGGATTCCTCAAGAGGAAGGTAGGGCCATATCTATCCAAGAAGAAAGACCAGGTAAACAATTATGCTACTTGACCAATGGATAAAGTATAGATCTCATGGCTGGCTACTATTCAACCCTGGCATTGGGGATCAGGAACGGGGTCAAGTACGGACTTTGGCTAAGGATGGGGATCCGGTTGTGCCGTGCCGGCCCCGGGAATCGGCGAACTACGCTACACAGTCAGATACCTAAGCGAACGGATAAGGGAAAGCCCGCTATATTATATATAGTAATCACCTGCCAAAAGGAAAGCCTGACCGATAATAATAATAGGTCTATGCGCCGAACAAGCAACGGTATATTAGAGATAGTAAGGAGTTGTATACACGGGGGTATGCATTCATGTCACGCTTTCTGTGTGATAAGAGGTTGCTAGCTAGCAAGTATAGAAACAGGAGATATGCGTAGTTAACAGAAGCAAGGGAATATGCGTGAGTTGATTTGATAGTTTTTTTGAGAAAAAGCAATTTCATCTCAAGGGAAAATGCATTGCATTTTCAAGGGATTGCCAAGCTAGGCTAGGGATCGTCCGCGGGTATCAGATCAGGAATATCGTATTTATCTCTTCTAATCTAGATCCCACTTCCCTCCACTTCTTGCCTCACGCCCGTCAAACCTGACTCCACATTAACGACTGTCCTTCCACCCAATTCCCCGCATCCTTGCATCACATCTCCAACCCCTGCCTCCACGCGATCTTCCACAATCGTACCCCCCACCTCTGAAGCTTGCATAACCCCCGACGAACCTGTCTGCACCTGCGGGCCCGCGCTTACATCATTGGCATCGCATGATTAAACATCAGCACGCGCACTTCCCTCCGTTTTCGATGCCGACAGGGGGCTGCTAGGGGGTGTAAAGTTTCGTTTCGGTCGTGTCAGACGACATGCAGGGGGGGCAATGGCTGCCAACGGAATCTATAATAATTCGATACTAGGTCAACTGTACCATCGGACTTGTAAGAACATGTAAAATGTACCACACGAGGTTGTACCAGCTGTGTGCAGTCCTCCGGCACGGGTTAAGTGTCCTGCATAGATCTTCCCCTCTCTCCCAAAGAAGAGATGTTCGCTTCATAGCCTTCTCTTCCGAGATAAACCCTACAAAGGATCCTAATCGTGCTAGCCTTTCATGGACTCTTCTTGGATTTCCTTTCAGCTGCGCCCAGCACCTCTCTAGTTTCTCTACGAGATGGAGATGGCTCATTCTCTAGTTTTCCTACGAGATATAAGTCAGTTTCTATCGTACTTTGAAGTTCAGGAAGGAGTTATTAATTAAGACGAAGAAGAACTGGGTGGGGATATGCCTTTCCCATAACAATAGAAAGAATCAAAGCCAATATACACTATAACTATAGAGTTTTCGCCTACCTATGAAAAAGTGAGATGAGAGCTTTTAAATATAAGCATAAACGAATTCCTAGCCGAGCCCTATACTTACCTGCTTGTACGGTCAATGCCCTAGTAGACATCAACTTGTTCATAAACTCCAGCCTTATCTACTGCCTTTCGTTGCTTGACGGCAGATCGATCTAATCCTCGGCTCCACGAAGCGAAGGCCCTGTTCCCAGCTAAAAACAAACCTCTCTAGTCTAATAGCAACAAACAAAACGAAGACTGATCCCCAAAAGATTGAAGAAAGCCTGCAGATATCTAGGTTGGAAAGCGTACATTCCCTTTGTCAGAGGTTAGTGGAGGAGGTAATGGAGTAGGTGTTTCTGGTCGTGGCTTCGGTGGTACTGGTCGCGGGACGGGAGGTGCCATTTATAGAAAAGATTGGCTACAATAGCACTTTATGCACTTCACTTTTGGCTATTCTACATGGGCAACCCTGGGAAATGGGCTTCATTCAAGTCTTGGTCTTTTCGGATTCACTTATTTACGTGCATTTTCTTAAGGAAAGAGCCTATCTACCCAAACCTGATAGATGGATGGAATGAACCTAGCATAGCGAATTCTTGAAGTTGAATATAAGAAAGAAAGCCTACAAGTATAGAAAGAAGTGCTAGTATCAAATAAACATAAGTAGTTGAGTCAGCATAAGTAGTTTATTGCTTACGCCCTTTGCTTCTTCTTTTTCTCCTAGATCCTATATTGCTTCCCCCTTATAGTAATGATTTTCAGGTCAGTTTGAGTTACACACTAAGCTGCTTATTACAAAAGGGCAACTCGCTTACGATCCAACATGCCAAGCCTGGTAGCAGAAAAGGCATGCAACAAATACCTAGCTTGAAAACTAGAGTATAAAGTAGTTTAGTGAAAAGGAAAGTAGTTTAGAAATTGTTACAAGAATGAAAACAAAAACTATTAATAAACTGAATGCAACAAAGAATACAAAGCTAACACCCGAGGAAGGACCGCCGCTCCTTTCATATGCTAACTTTGCCAATGCCCTTCCTTATAAAATAGACGTAATAATCTATTAAATAACATTCTGGATAGATAGTCCATTCCTTTCTTCCAACGTTGAACTCTTGACTATGTTTGTTTGCTGGTGAAAAAAACTGTTTCTAAAAAGAATAAGGCCGGCAGAAATGCTAACTAAAGTCGTAGTGAAAGACCAGTTATGAAAGAGGAATTCAGTCAATCCTTCCAATCTAGTATCTATAAAAGAAAGTAAAGATGGGATGGGATTAGAAGCACTAATCAAAGGAGATTTATTTGCTGTCATCGAGCAGGGCTGAATAGATATCTGTTCTGTTGGCGAATCTCGGGCATCTTCACGGCTAAGATCAAAAGAAGTGATTTAATTAGTAAAAGAAATCGATCACTGCTTGGACTCCCCGAATGGGAGTTACTTTTCTTTTCTTCATGCAACCCCTGCAAAGTAAAGGTGAACCTACCTTACCCAATAAGGAGTACGGATTACCCGTGTACCGGGCCTAGATAATTTCTTTAATTCGCTACAGGTAAGGGTTAGCACAATACTCCCTAAGATTCAATCCCGCTTCCTTGTGCGGCTTCGTCGAGGAATTACCTCGTTAGCCCACGCGAACTAGCTATCAGCTATTAGATAGCAATAAGAACACCTTTCTTTCGTAAGAAGGGTTACCGAATGATTGGGAGGGGAAGTAAGCTTGGAGGGTTTTACCAGTGTGCGGCATTTAACAACATTTGTAAGTCGTTCCAGCTTTCCAAAAAACCCAGTCTCGCAGAGCACCAATTAACTCTTTTAGGCCAGTCTCAGGAGTTTATTTATTTGAGCCTCTGTCTCGGATAAGATTAGTGCGAGCCACATCCAAATACCTCGGTCAAATTATTCTGTTTATTATTATATTAGGCCGCAGGTGGTAGAATCCCTCTGTCTCACGAGCAAAACAGCCAAGTAAGCTAAGTTTGGATCTGATAAGGTTGGGTTAAAGCCAAAGTAAGGAATGAATGGAGAAGCACAGTCTGGCTCTATAAGTAAGGAAATATCTCTATCCGGTTATTTGTAGTGAAAATCAGTCTCGAGGGGAGCAAGCAAACTCCAAATTAATATGAATACGAACCTGGTTCAACAAGTCGAAAGTCATAGGAACTTAGAGATTCGGTTTCTTATGTAACTCGCTTGCTAGAAACAAGTCTTGGATGCCACAACTCCACATCCAGTCAGTAAGTCTGTAAGTAAGGTAACTTAAGAAAAGCGAGCCAGATAAGATTGTTAAGAATCAAAGCGAGTCCTGCAGATGATTCTGATTTTCTAGTAACTGGTCGTCTGTACTTAAATCGAATGAAACAAGCGAGCCCACTTCTTACTTCTTGCAGGTGTTTGGGAGGCGGCTAAGCTACAGAACTTGTAGTTCAAGTTTACGAGCCAGATTGGACGGAAGGAGTATAAGATTCAGATTTGGAGCTAACGAGCCTAGCAACAGCTTAGTTCTTTTGTAGGTAATCGATCGAATCCGCCTAGACCGGGGAAGATTTCTAAGAACGCAGGTCTAGCATTTTAAACAACATTTGCCAATGCACAAAGTATGGTAAGTAAGGTAGGCTTAGCTGACTGATGCTTACTAAATCGAAACTTTGACTTCTATATTCAACTCAGTCTTTCCCTTAAGATCTCTGCTGTTGGAGATAGCGTGGGCGGCCCCTCACTTTTATTCAGAACTTTGATGGTACGAAGTGCCCAGTAAGCCTGGCTGGAAGAAAGGAATATTAATTACAACCACTTGTATGCAGCTTAGTCGGACTCAAAGGATATAAGGGAATTGGCGCTCGCTCGGATTCATTTTCCAGGTCCTACATGTTCTAGGACTATAGATGATCCAACATGCCTATAGTTTTCATTATTGTTTTATGCTTTAGCCTCCTTTTATAAGCACGCCCATGCGAGTCGATTTCAAGATGTCAACTTTGACTATCTTTCTCTTCTTACTTTACTTATCCCTTACATTACTTTACCTAGTAACTTTGAAATAGGCATATCTTGTCTACCTTCCATATACCCTAGCATTTCTACTAGTTGTTTTCTTGCATATATCCAACCTGAAATACCATTGCTTCTTGTAGGTTTTTACTTCTACTTTCTTGACTATAATTACCTATACTTGCCATCCCGTCTTTCTATTCCTTTTGAAAGTCAACTTGTGACTGACACAGCCTTCGAAGCTATGAAAAGACCTATTATGTATAGAGCTTGACATGCCAACTACTATAGCTATAGTAAGTACTTCTAGCTATTCCTACTTGTTTTTTTCCTACTTGACTAGTGCTGACTTACTTCTTTGCCTATGAAAATTCTTATTATTCTCCAAACTGTGGTATCTGAAATGACCCACTTTCCTGAGCAAAAGAAAGCTTACTACAGCACGGTCTTACGTCCAGGAATGGAACATTCCATCTCTTCTTGTCCACTGGTATAGAAAGAATATGCATTTTCTTGACCCACCGAATCCTAATCCTCATCTTCAAGGGTCCACCAGGGCTTCCAAAGCGAAACTATCCTCGGCAAAGAACCTAAGGAATTCCTCGAATCGATAGACTTTCGTACAACGGCAAACAGAGAGAGGGTTTTACGCTACTTCACAGTCAGAAGCAAGGGTGGAAGGTATAACTCTAGCCGGCAGGCAGGAGGGAACGAAGCTCTTTCCTGATCTTGGGCTAGAATCCCCGACGTTGGTAGATTTCGCAGTGGTGTAGCTTAGGATCTTAAAGGTAAGCAGCAGGGTTAATCCCTATCGAAGGAATGGGGCTTTTCTTCACTTCAGCACTTCCCCTCGCAGTGGATTCCACTAGGTTCTTAACCTCTTCCCAATTCTTAAACTAAAACCTGCGATGTCTAATCCAACTCGGCACCTAACCAGCTTGTCAGCATCGTAAGTTTGCCTCAACATTCCCCCTAGAAATAGAATAAGAATGTAAATCTACTTTCATTTATTTATTAGGGATGAGACTTTCTTATATATTTTTATAATAAGTATGCTCTGGAGTAAAAGGATTCGAACCTTTGCATGCCGGTACCAAAAACCGATGCCTTACCACTTGGCTATACTCCAAACGGTCGGTTCCCGGGGAGAGGGGGAAGGGAGAAGCAGGGCTCGAAGAAAACGAGCCGTGCAAGGACGCGGGGATATAGCAAGTAAGCTGCAAGGTTTTCCCTTTAGGACCGGCTACAACAAGCTCGCGACTCTAATAGAAACAAAGGGTCAGCTCTCTGCTCTATTTGCTTGCAATGCGTTGCCTATCAAAGTCGGCGAACGCTTCCACCCCCTCTTGCCCTTGTTACGCAACACGCCAACAAAGAACCTTGGTTCCGTTGCGCCCTGTATTCCGAGGCGACCATTTCGCGCGGTTCGACCCATTTCCCGATCCGAAAAATCCGATAACGTACCTATATGAGTGGGATGGATGGTAAATCATTTGCAGTCTTTTTCGGCAGGACCTAGACACGGAGGTTCGGGAAGTAGCGCATGACAGCATTCACTGGTGAAAGGACTGGCAGCAGCGAGAGCATCATAGTTGACATGGTCGGAGCTACAGTCCCCATATCCGTCTCTACTCTTTCTGTAATTGACTCCCTCCCGCTCCCCCTTTTCCTTTGAAATGGTTGAGGGATATGAATCTGGATCCCGATCTTGTCTCACGGACTATCCCGTAGTGGTTCTGTGACCGTCAATTGGATCTATTTCTTTCACACGGTCAACTGGCATTGGTTTAACTAACTGGCTGGCTGCTATTGATTGATATCAGAGCCCGAGCCTTTGCCCCTTTTTGCATGGTCTACCTCCTATCGGCTACTGAAGCCCGAGTATCAAACTACTGAAAGCGGAGGTTCAAATACCTCGGTACCTGCTTGATGGTGCTGGCAGATCGACTACTTGGTCTGGGGGGTTTCGTATCAATCCATGGGGGCTTTAGTCATAGCCCCCGCCTCTGCTTTGTTCCCGCTCTAGGCTTAGACCATCCTTCGTCAGTGCTTCCTGCGCTTCTGATTATGGAGCTGTACGACCTTCCGGGTCAACGAATGAAATGAAACAACTGCCTCTCCCGTCCATCAAAAAGTGTTATTTCCTCCAGCTCCCGACTCCGCTTCTCCCTCCGATGCCGGTAGATTAATTCATTGACAAAACCCATTGATTCAAAGCAAGAAAACGGATGCGCGTGCTAACGCTTTCGCGCTAGTGCGCTCAATCCGTTGCTTGTTTGGAACAAGAGTTTTCATAAAATGGTTCTTTTATGCAATTATGAACGGGCAGGCCTCTTGTGGATTCCTCCAACTCCATGAATGAAGGGGGGAGTATGAGGAAGGCCGATTTTCTTTCTATATGAAGATGAAAAAAGGATCAGGGTCAAACATTTCTTACTTTTGTTGAGTATGACTGAATGAGGAAGAGCTCCTTATATGGTATCACTTTACCACCATCTGAAATGCGCGAAACTCCGATTGGTGGAAGCCAGTCCATGAAGATTCCCCCTTCTCTTACGTGAAATTCCCCTCTTTCGGTAAGCATCCAGTATCTCAGCAAATGAACATTTCTCTAAGCTTATCCTGTAGCTTATACGTCGTTTGAAAGCTGCTCCAAGGATCCAACGAATAGCTAAGGTTTGTTGACGATCCCTGGCTACAATCCCAGGAACATCATAAATAGTACCTGCGACTCCTACTTTGACCACTTCGCATATTGGCTTTATATTATCTACGGCGTCAACCATAAGTTTGATTACATCGCGTTCAGTTCGAGCTAGGCGGTGAAAAGTTTTATAAACAATAGCACGAACTCTCGTTCTTTTACCATCGATCATGCGAAAGTTTACCAATTTCTTGATCAATTCTTTTTGCTCACCATCAAAGTCCCCCATATAGCTGAGAATTTCCGAGCAATTGGAAATCGATGACGAGGCCGATAAATTGATATTACGCGATCGTTACTGTCCATCTTTTTAAGCTCTGCTCCCGAAAAGAGAAAGGAGACTGATCTTAACGTTGGCGTCGGTTTTTCCAACGAAACGAAGAAGTTTTTTTCTTTTTTTGAGAATGAGCACACTGTGAACTATCCTTTTTGAAGCGGATAGTTGATCGAACCAAAACCAAGACACTGTACACTAAAAAGACTATTCGACGCTTCAGCTTACCACCCCCCCCTCCCTCGAACTGAGCTATTCCGATGATAAATCACCAGGATGACATAAGACAGACACAAAACCTACGTACCCATTACTTAGAGGATCCGCCAAGCCCAAGCCTGAAAGCAAGGGTATGATGACCACTCTCTGAAAGCTTAAAACTGGCCCCGACGAGCACGGAGACTAGTTGAGGTCCGAACGCGCACTCTTCCTTCGTTTCTTAATACAGAATTTATTTGTAGGGAATCCGGCCGGCCCCTCCGATTGCAAGACAGACACGTCTGCAACATGGAATTCGTAAACCAAAAGTTTATACGGATGGCGCAGTACGGTATGGTCTGCTAACTAATTCTGGTGAACCCAATGATCTTTATGAGGCACTTGATGATAAAAATTGGAAGGGAGCAATGGATGAAGAGTATGGTGCTTTAATGCGTAATAACACATGGCACTTGGTTCCCGCAACTCAGGGACGCAATCTGATTGATTGCAAATGGGTTTATAAGATAAAAAGGAAGGCTGATGGTACTATTGATCGGTACAAGGCTCGTTTGGTTGCTAAAGGGTTTAAGCAACGTTATGGTATTGACTACGAAGAGACTTTCAGTCCTGTAGTCAAGGCGGCCACAATTAGACTAATATTGTCACTAGCAGTCTCTAATGGATGGTCTTTGCGACAGCTAGATGTTCAAAATGCTTTTCTTCATGGAGTTCTTGAAGAAGATGTTTATATGCGTCAGCCACCTGGTTATGAAGACAAGTCAAAGTTGGATTATGTGTGTAAATTAGATAAAGCACTCTATGGTCTCAAGCAGGCACCAAGAGCATGGTTTTCCAGACTAAGCATGAAATTGCAGAATCTTGGATTTCAACCGTCAAAAGCAGATGCTTCGCTCTTCTTTTACAAGAAAGGTACAATCTCCATATTTGTGTTGATATATGTTGATGACATCATTGTTGCTAGTTCTTGTGAAAAAGCAACTTCGGCATTACTTCAAGATTTGAAAGAAGAATTTGCCCTTAAGGATCTTGGTGCGTTGCACTATTTCTTGGGCATAGAAGTTAATAAAGTTCATGATGGAATTATCTTGACTCAAGAGAAGTATGCTACTGATCTGTTAAAACGTGTCGGCATGCATGGCTGCAAGGAGATCAATACACCGTTATCAACAACAGATAAATTATTGGCGAAAGAAGGTGAGCCTCTAGGTGCGGAGGACTCTACAAGGTATCGAAGTATTGTTGGTGCGTTACAGTACTTGACATTGACCAGACCGGATATAGCTTTTCCGGTAAATAAAGTTTGCCAATATCTACATGCTCCCACTTCATTGCACTGGACAGCAGTTAAGCGCATATTGAGATATCTCAAAGGATCCTTGGGACTTGGTCTTCGAATTTGCAAGTCAGATTCAACTCTAGTAAGTGCGTTCTCAGATGCTGATTGGGCAGGATGTCCAGATGATCGCAAGTCCACTGGAGGGTTTGCAGTATTCTTGGGAGCTAATCTGATTTCTTGGAATGCTTGGAAGCAGGCAACTGTTTCAAGATCAAGTACCGAAGCAGAATACAAAGCCTTGGCAAATGCTACTGCAGAAATTATTTCGGTTCAAACCTTACTCAAGGAACGCGGCATAGCTCAGCCGCGGGCTGCATGCTTGTGGTGTGACAATATTGGTGCGACCTCCTTATCAGCAAATCCAGTCTTCCATGCGCGAACTAAGCACATAGAAGTGGATTACCACTTTGTGCGTGAACGAGTGTCTCAAGGGTTGCTGGATATTCGGTTTGTTCCTTCAGGAGATCAAGTAGCAGATGGCTTCACCTGTAACCGACCTAGAAGGCAATATATACAAGGCGGCCTCCATTGTGGAGGTTAACACGCTTCATCAATAGGTTACACAAATTTACAGTGCTAACATGACTGCATCTCTACACGCCAGCATCTCCACTGTGCTCGGATCACTGATATGGTCATATCTTCGACACTCAGCAGTGACAAAGTTTCCTGTATTATCCCGTGCAACAATTCCTGCACCCGCAACTCCATCCTGCAAGTTCAGTGCTCCATCAGTGTTCAGTTTCATCCATCCCAAAGCAGGTCGAGCCCACTTCTGAACCACAGCCGATGGGTCCTCCTGAGCTGGAATCTCCAGAGATTTAATGAGCTCATCAACCAATTCAACAGACCTCAACGGCTGGTACTTGACATCGCCATGGTTGTAGCTGTTTCGGCTCCCCCAGATGGTCCACATTACAGAGACTGCAATTGCCGCCTCCCGTTTGCTCATGATATCTGCATCCAACACGTCCCGCGACCATGTAGCTGGGTTTAACCGTGGCATCTTGAGATCAAAAAGATCCTGAGCCGCACTCCAAAACAATTTTGCATGCTCACACTCGACTAATGCATGAAACTTTGTTTCATTGTCATTGCCACAGAGAGGACAATTACTTATTTCTTTCATATGGCTTCTGCGGAGTTCAGCAGCACAGGGTAGCAAATTTTTCACCACCCGCCACCAGAACACTCTTATCTTAGGCATTATCCGGAGTCTCCACAGTGCTTTCCAGGTAGCCTCGTCACCCGTGGACGATCCCGTAGCAGGTTCAGACAGGCCACAGCGCTGAATGAGTTCCCTGTACGCAGATCTCACCGTAAATATGCCCGTTCTGTCCCATGCCCAAGCCCAAAAATCATCTTGCTCTGTTCTCGGCCTTGGCATGTTCAGAATAGCAGCCGCATCCAACGGAAAGAAAATCCGCTGCACCTTCTCCACATCCCATTGGTTTGTATTCTGCAACATGAGATCGGCAACTAACTGAACTGGATCATCAGTCATTCTCCCTAACGGCTTCATTGTTCAGTAGTCCATCTATCCACTGATCATGCCATATTTCAGTGGTACGACCATCTCTGATCCTACGGATCAGTCCCATTCTCAGTACCTCTCTTCCTTTGATGATCCAAGTAGACGAGGCACCTCGAGGGCAATTAGCAGATAGAATATCTCCTCCTTTGCTGTATCTCCCCAGCAAAACACGTGCACAAAGACTATCGGGCCTGTCCAGCAATCGCCAAGCTTGTTTGGCCAGCATGGCATCGTTGAAACTCTCAAGATCCCGAAAACCAAGTCCTCCTTTTTCATTAAAGAAGCAAATAAATGACTTCAGGGGGTTGTGTGTTGATTTTCTTTTGAACACATACTTGAATTGCTCCTTGCTACCTAATAAGAGTTCAAAAGAAAGGAAGGCCCTATTCCGGTCAAAAGTACTCTTTACGCTCACGAGCAGTCCTATGAGGATCCCCCCTGGTTCTGACTATGATTCACTAGGGCGAAGATCTAATATAATCTGGTTCAAGTTTTCCTTTTCTATCGGGCCATAGATCACCTTCCTTTTTTCCATTTTGTTTAACTTGATCACGCAACATTTCTTTCTGCTTTGACCCAATTGATGACTTTGTCAAACTCCGTAGGTAGGGAGGAGTGGTCTTTCAGGATTGGTCCTTGTGTTTCACTACTGTACACGGATGGACCTCCTCTTTTTTATGCATCTTTTGATTTAGCTTTTTCGATACCTCATTCACTTCAAGGGCACCCCATTGCAACTAATGAATAATGAATTTGCTGTCTTCTATCTGGGCCGACACCGGGATTCACCACAACCCTTTGTTGTATTCTTGAAGTCAATCCATAGTCATGAGTTCTGATTAAAGAAAGCAAGCCATACATACATCAGTGGGCTGAGAAGCAAACAGTTCCCCCGCCACTCCATGCTATATTTCCTGCCTTGACCCTATCAAGCAAGAGAAGAGGGTTGGGGTGTGCTGTGATGGTCTTACCGATATAGAGCCCTTCCCTCATTGAAAAGAAAGATGCCCTCACCCGATAGTTCTTCTTGCTTTAGCTTGGATACCGGATAAGTTGATCTGATTCAAGATATCTTAGAACACAGCACATTCAGTGCATAGGCCGGCCATCATCTCTCTCCTGCATTTACTGCAAAAAAGTCTTTCAGTCATCGTCCCATCATAGATACATACTCCTCGCTTCATCCATCAATCTTTCTCTTTACTACTTACGATTACGAGTTTTTTGAGTATTGATAAAATATACTAAAGAATCGTCACCCTCTTTATTTCATAGGAAGGCCGAGGCCCTTTTCAGAACCTGCCCATGATAGCTGGATCCTGATGACCTAACCCGAAGCGTGACAAAGAAATGTCAATGCTATCGGTTTGTTTTTTCTCATGATTCGGTTTCTCTTGGATTTCGTGTTTCTTTTCCACACAGTTTGGTGGATCTCAAAGTTGGATAAGGAAAGGATTGGTTCGATTCTTTTCCCGAAAGAGGACTGGTTTTATCCTGATCTATGGATTTCGGCAGACTTCAGGTTTGTTCCTCTTCCCGGGCACTTTGTCATTCAAAGATATGGTAACCGAACACTGTTGTTAGAAAAACCTTGCGTCATCCTTCGGTAGAGCAAAGCAAGGACACAGGGCACAAAGCATTTCCCGACCACGGATAGGTACCATGTGTTACCATTCATTTGTCACTTATTTGATTCTAATAAGAGGAAGAGTGTTCGTTCGGGCTAACGAAAGATCTCAGAGGGACTCTTACCTCTACAAGAGCTTTTACACAAGTTATTGACATATAGGAATTCGACTACCTCATCACTGTGTGAAGGAAAAGGTTCAGGAAGCTTGTGATGCTCGGGATGGACTGACTCCATATGCGCGAAAGAACTGAGATCTTCAACGAAAGCCCCCCAATTTCATCGACCCTTACTTAATGACTGGTGATGGCGATTTATGCTTTTATTGCCTCCCAGACTTATCATTCTTACTTAAGCTTAAGATCGGGACAGAATAGTTGGGCACTGGCATTCTCACAGGCTATTGTAAGAGGAGAGAATCGCACCTTTGATAAAAACAGTCTTTAAAAGTTAAAATACCCTCCTATGATTGGCTTTACCTTTTAGAAAGAATCCTCCTAGGGTTGCCGAATCTGTATAAAACTAGTGTGCAGGAAAAGCATATAAAGCCTTGGTTTCCCGTAGTGAGACTGCTTCCGTTGGAGAAATAAACCCTTGCCACTAGTATAACAAGGTGTCCTTGTTCGGATGGCGGGTCGATAGGGCCCATAATGTCTGTGTCCCACATCTCAAACAGGATGCTGGGTTAAGTAAGAGGATTTTCATTTTGGTGGATGAAGTAACCACTGGTACAAGTTCATTTTATTGGCACATTCAATGCAGTCCTACCTCATTCTATTTAATTACTGTTTCAACTTAGGTCCTTTACTGGTGAGCTCCACATACATATACCGTAGTGGACTTAATCCCAGATATGTTTTGCTTCGCACAATAAGAAACTTCGCAACCAGTTAGACCTCTATAGAGTGTGGCATTAGCTAACACAAATCAAAGAGCTATTCATAGCGTGAGTTGTTCCTAAATAATCTTCACTGCATCATCATGGATGTAACTACTCTTTACTTATTTAACCCACCACTAAACGAAAAGCTAGCAACAAAGCGGAGTCCCAGGGTCTAGCCCTTCTGAAGAGTAAGCCACTCTGTAAAGAACCCCCATACTCTAAATGAACTTGGTTAGGGCTTTGAACTGTAAGGGCAGAGTGATTTTTCCAGCTCTGTGGATAATTTGAATGCTGAAAGGTTGCGAATAATGTGTCTTCTGTTAGATATTGCCATTAGTATTGCCAAAAGTACTCTTTCATATACTGACAGTCCACCCCTAATGCCTTACTTAAGTAAGCACTATCTTTTCCGGAGTAAACACAGCGCCAACTTATGAATAAGTAAAGTCAAATAGTCAAGTATTTTCTAGTTGGTAAATTTATATAATGAAAAGCTCTAAATATTTAAAATTCGACCAACTTTTCTCTAACAAGGAGCTCCGGCAAAGATGCTTCGATACTAGGAAGGCACAAGGTCTCGTCCCCTTCACCCGCACACCGGAGCAGTCTCCTTTCGTTCATGAGATAAGATGAATCGCTAAGAGTGAGCTTCTGCACAGTAGAGGATCTGAACTCATAAGGCTCGCAGAGGACTCAATGAAGAGTGCTCTAAAAGAAACCTCCTCGCATCTAAGTTTTATAAAACTAGTGGGTGTCAAAATCCCAAATTGACAGATCTCTATCATCATGTACATGAAACATAAAAAACTTTAAAAAAAACTACAACCCGAAAAAACAACCACCTGTCAATTGAACCATAGGCAGACCTCTTGAGCTACCCACAGCAAGTCCGGTGGCATTGTAGCCCACACTCGCCCATCCCTATGCTTAAACAACCCCCAAAAGACCCCTATGAAAGCTGAAATCAACAGCTTGAATCTTCTTGGCAGGTGCCTCTTGGCAGCCAAACTAGCTCTATTTAAATTGTAGGTCGCATGAGCCACCATAATGAGCATTTAGACTTGACCAAACCGCGACAGCATACGGACATTAGAAGCTCTGAAATAAAGCAGACTCAACTGGACAGTACCTGCACATGACATACGGCTTAGAGCAGTGCAGTTGCCTTCTTTCTTTGTTCACCTACATTTTCTTGTTCTTTATTGAATTGGATTTGACTGAGGACAAGACGCGCTGCTAGTGCTAGTTTCAGTAAGCCTGTCTCTTCTAGAGGAAAGCAAAGCTGGTAAGAAGAGCTCCTATTTTCATACTCTAAGCTTGGATAATCCGCATCAAGAAGATTCGAACCCCTGCTAGCACTGCGTAAGACAACCAGTCAATCCGGAGTTTAGTAGAACGCGCTGTCTCTTTTGGCTTTCAATTCACCCTCTGCCTAGCCTCAGCCTAGAAAAGGATAAGGAAGCTCAGCCCTTTTCGGAAAGGCAAGAAAGTGAAAGCACTTCGGTCTTTCAAGAAAAGAAGGCATTCTAGTTTTTGGTGTCTTTGAGAGGCTTTATTCTTTGAAGTGCCTAAAGTCAATAAAAGTGAAAGAAGTTTGAGGGTCGAGCAAAGTCGTCTTCAACGCTCTCGAAATGACATAGATAGAGACGGAATGGAATCCACCACATAGTAACGAGGCCGATACTGTAGTAGTCGCTCCCTGCTATGATCCCTCCTGCCGAGAAGGGTGGAAGGACAGGGGAGCACGCCGACGTCAAGATCAATAGGAAGAAAAGGGAGTCTTTTTTTCCTATTCCTATTTATTAGAAGGAAATCTATGATTTCATAATATAGGGGGGGAGTCTTTTTCTGTCTTGAGGGTTTTATTTTAAATCCAAATCGAAATGCCTCAACTTGATAAATTGACTTATTTCTCACAATTCTTCTGGTTATGCCTTTTCCTCTTTAGTTTTTATATTCTCTTATTAAATAATAATAATGGAATACTTGGAATTAGCAGAATTCTCAAACTACGGAACCAACTGCTTTCGCACCGGGGGAACAAGATCCGTTTCAAGGACCCTAAGAATTTGGAAGATATCTCGAGAAAAGGTTTTAGCACCGGTCTCTCATATATGTACTCCAGTTTATCCGAAGTATCCCAATGGTGTAAGACCGTCGACTATTTGGGAAAAAGGAGGAAAATCACTCTGATCTCAGATTTCGGAGAAATAAGTGGCTCACGAGGAATGGAGAGACAGATTCTCTATTTGATCTCGAAGTCCTCATATAACACTTCTTCCAGTCGGATCACTTGTTGGAAAAAAATAATGCTCACACATGTTCCACACGGGCAAGGAAGCATAATCTAATGAAAGCCGTCTGAGATTCTTTCTATAGGAACCCTGAAGAGAAAGGACCCTCAAACAAAAGGTTCCTGAATAAAGAAGGATGTAAGGAAGCTGAAGCGGAAATGCAATTCTCGGGTGAGGGAAGTGGAAGGTTGACGTGAGGTGGACGGCCCTCCTGGTCTTCACCTAATTGTGGAAGAGGGTCTCTCGCGCCTTTCTTCAGCTTGCTTCTTCCTGTTCGTCCATTCGGGACGGGGCAGGCAGCCCACATACATGAAGAGAAAAAGAGGGGGGTTCCTTGTCTGTCGGTCGAAGAAGGCAACAAACAAGTGGAAGCAACCGATGCTTTGGACTCCTTGATGCCAGTCTGTGCTTGCTGTCATGCTGGCAAAAGCGGGGGTTTCGGCCGGTTTTACCTACTATTGGATTTGAACCAATGACTCTCGCCGTATGAAAGCGATACTCTAACCGCTGAGTCAAGTAGGTCAAGCTGAGTCAAGTCAGAGAAAATAGAAAAAAAGAGAAAGCCAACCAAAGCGCAACCAGAGTTCTCCACGGGGTGGAGCGCTAAGAAAGAGAAAGCGTTATCGCTATACGAAATGAAGCAGCGGCTAGCACGCTAAGATAAACCACTTGGTTTAGGCCCCTGCTTAGTGGCGTGTGATTTCAACACTATTCAAGAGGTATATGACAAAAATGGTGGGAGAGACCTCTATGTTCCTCAGCTTAAATCATTCTATGATTGTTTACAATTCTTTCATCTATTTGACATGAGGGCTAGAGGGTGGTCTTGGAGCAAGAAAAGTGTTGAGTCCAGGCGCATTATGGTACGACTGAGACTGAGTTGGGCAGGAGCAAGCGGGTTGGATTGGCCTGACTCTTCAAGACCAAAGATACTCGGCTTCCTCTTCATCAAGTCACGAAATTCGACCCTTAGTTAGCTGCACCAAAACTAGAGCAGGCCCAAGACAAGCAAGAACAGTCAGTCAGCACCGATCAGGCAGGAAGCAGACAGTAAGCTAAGAATACTGGAAGAAGGTGGTCGCTCAGCCAAAGCCCTAGTTCAACCAGAACAGTGGGGAAAGCGGTAGAGGCTGCTCCGTAGCTTTGGTCGTCGCACTCTAATCCGCTTTAGAAGAAGCAGCTATTCTATTGGACTGCTTGGCTATAAAGCCTATAAGTAAGAACTCTGGGGAAGGAATCCGCAGATGAAGCAGAAGCAGGCAAAAGGCGAGCGCACAGCGAGGAATTTTCCATACTAGATCGACTCAACATTACCGAATCTACTCTGAGACTCTCTTCTCTTCATGGTTGGCTGTCAAAAAAGAGTCTCTTTAGTCCCCAACTCTATGGATTTTACTTTTTGGCTCAACACCCTGCTCTCGACGTTTGCTCGGGACGGGAGGCTATGAAATAGTTGAAAGCAGATGCAACATTAAAGAAAGTAAATCCAGTAGCCTTAAGTCGTACCGAACACTATGTCCTAATAGTAAGGGATTTCTTTCAACCCCGTGGTACCCGGAGAAAACGTTGCCCGAAGGAAGGGACTAAACCCATCTGTTCAAGTAGTAGCCAAGTAGTACCGAAGGAGTATCTCCGAGTTAAGGAGTACCGAAGGGAAGGCAGAAAAACCAAGTGAAAGAAAGAGATCGCAATGGTCTAAGATATAGTCAGTGAACAATAACTCAGATCTGATGTCGGATCGAAACATAAATGCAAAAAGACAACACAAACGTAAAAGATCGAACTCTAATTTAGTTACTGAGTGAGATGTTTTGCTACCTACAAAAGGTTGGTTCTGTTGATATCCTTGAGGAGCATGTGTCATTATCTGCACCGGCAAATGATGACAGTGATGAGGTAGAAGATGTGTATGGTGAGTCGATACTAAAGCAATCCCGGAATTTTTCATTGGATGGCAGTAAAGAGTCTCCTTCGTTACCTACGTGGTACGATGAATCTCGCCTTATGCTACCAAGGTGGTAGTTTTCATTTAGTTGGATACAGCGATGCCGAGGGATCTGCTGATAAAGATGGACGAAAAAAGGCAAGGGTATATGTTTATCCTTGAAGGAGGCTCAATATCTTGGTGCAGTAAGAAAGAAGATTGTTTCTCTTTGTCTACCATGAAATCAGAATATATAGCATGCACGGCTGCAGTTCAAGAAGCAATATGGCTGAGAAATTATCTTCTCTGTCTTGATGTGACTAAGCATGCATATGAGACAACCGTGATCTACTGTGATAACACGGCTGCCATTCTTTTCTTCTCGACAAATATCATACCATGGGCTGTACAAAGAACTGACCATGATCTCTTGCTAGGGGAAGGTATGTATCGGGACAAGATGGTTGGTGAGGTGGGCGCAAACACTTTTCATTCCAATCCCTATCGTTGTGGTTGGACCAGACTACATGCCAAGACCCTTTATTCCAACATTTTCTCGCTGACAGCTCCTTCGACTTATTTTTCTATTCAATTGTTGCTTTCACAATCAATCACTAACCGCATTCTTGCAATTCATGTGCGGTTGGCATCTATTTTAGCTTTTTAAAGAGTTGACTCGTCGGGCATGCTTGGCCTTCTTGTCGCCTTCCTTTGTTCCTCTTCCTTCTGCGCAGATACTTTTGATCCACTCCTTTCCTATACCGCGCCCTCTGCCTATTACGGTCGATACCCAGAAAGTAGTTTCCTTGGGAGAAGAGGCAGTTCACAAACCAGTACTAAATAAGGAAAAATGTGCTAATCTCAAAGTGACAATTCAAGCAGTTTACCTCGGCTGTTATGGCATATCCCCTCAGGATATCACATATATCACTGTTCGAAATATCAGAGTTGTGCACGCAGAGATCCTCGCGTTTAGTAGGCTTTATCTTGCCTAACAACCAACTGCCAAACAGTTGTTTCATGAAAAACGGAACATTATCATGGCAAAGCAACGTGAATTCAGAATAACCATCGTCGCATTAATCAGAATCTTCAAAAGCAAGCTCAAAGTGATGCCCTGGCACAACGAGCTGAACTTGGTCAAAAGGACTAGATCCATAACATAAAAAGGCATCGCTTCTCCGTCAGGTCAAATATCACGAACAGCACCTGCAAACATCAATCAAGAATTCATCTACACTAATCAACAATTCATCTATATGTTCGTTGATACTCTAACAGTATTGATACCATGAAGCTCACTGTCGAAACCAAGATCGAATGTTGTTGGCTGACTAGCAACGGGGTTATCCAACTTCACTGCCTCATCTATTTCTGCGTATGAAATGCATATTGCAGAAAATCCAATATTCGCCGGTGATTAATAAAATAACAATAATAATGATGCTGACCTGCAAATATCGAATCCAACTCATCTACAAATGAGTCTTTGATGGGCTTTGAATTTGGATATATCCAGCGGGCCTTCTTGCATGGACTTGGGCTTGCTTACTGGCTTCGCTGAGGATGGGATTCCCTACCCGATGAGTCTGGCTATGCTATTAGGCACCTTTGGTCTAGGCTTTACGGGGCTAATGGGTTAGCCAGGGGTTCGCTGGTATGTCGTTGCTTAACCTACCTTGTACATTGTAGTGGAGCGCAAAGGATGACATGTGCAGAGCGACGAAGGTCTGGTCCACCTAACCTAAAAGGACAAGTCTTGCGGGCAAGTCGGTTGTCGCGCAGGGATCCAGGATAAGAGGGATCTTGGAGTCATTTGTAGACTGGACGTGTTGTTCAGTTGAGTAGACTGTGCATATGGGAGTGGATCCTAGATGATATGCTCAGTCGAGAGGGCCTTATACTTGGATGCTATCTGAGTGTGGGGATTTGTAGTCTGGAAACCTGGTCGATAGACAAGGGTGCTTGTTGAAGGCAAGGGAACTCTAAGATGAGATAGGATACCTATATATGACAGTGGTTTAAGTGATGGGTGATAGACCATGCACTTGCCTTGGATAGTGAGGAGGCATTTCGTCATACAATGTATGGGAGACATTGTTGATCGTGTTCTCGAGGACTATGAAGACCAAGGAGTCATGAGTAGTGATCCTGTACTGGTTTAGTAGGGAAGCCTTGTGTTAAGGCACCGTTAAGAAAGGGGTCGTCCCAAACTTGTGGAGTGCGATGGGGGACTTGGATATAGATTGTGTGCCGAGTGAGGAGCTTTGCGGAGCGTACTCCGGTAGACATATTTGATTCAACCGAGTCCTCAATCATTGTAGTGGGAATACCCGGTATGAGTAGTAAGCACTTAGAGGGTATTTCCTCTATTGTCGCTTCGTGGGTCTTTCGAGATGCGAAGAATAGCAGAGAGAAAAGGTTGCCCCACTTGAATAAAAAGCATTCCCTATTTCTTTCGCTCTCGGCGTAGACGGTTAGGATTTATTAAAAAAAACTCTTGGCCCGTCAACTCTTGCCCGGAAGAATATCAAAGATAGAGCCCGTGCCCCTTCTGTTCTCTTACATTGTTTCGTTGCTCCGAATAGAATTGATTTTACTCCCGAATTGCATTGTTTCAGAGTTAATTACTTTCATTTCCCCCAACTATTTTACTATCCCGAGATAAGTTCTAGAATTGCCTGCCAGCGAGGGAGAATGACTTGATCCACTAGCATTTCGGCATGGAATTTATAGATTCCCCAGGTACTTTTTCTTTTGAGGAGAAAACAACACGAATTACTAGATTTGTCTAACTCTTCTCCCCCAGAGACTTTGGTTTCGGAATATATTGACTTCTAAAGAGGATTGCGCCGGGATTCATTGACGAATATATATTTACTTTTGCATATTCTCAGAAGAGGAGGCGGGCGGCTCGCTACATTCTGTAGTTCGTTCACTCCTTTCTATGTTTCTGAGACCCGGAAACCAGTCAAGTAAGTAGGGATTTCTTTCTCTCTTTTTCTCTTCCTCCGGTCAGAAAAAAAAGATTTATAGGACCGGATGCATAACAAGAAAAGAAAGAATAGTAGTGGTGCCTGCGCGCAAACAATCTTAGAACTGAGCTCTTGTAAAGGTGGGCGTTCCTACGCTCAAAGCCCATATCTCAGATGCATGCCCATTGGAATAGCCCATCACCAGGATTAAATTATCCATTTAGCGCAGTTCCCCTTTCCTCTCTTCTTATATCAACTTCACATCCTAAACACCAAAAGGAAGGGAGAAGCGAACTCGACCCGGTGGTTTTTTATTTTTATTGACGCGATTTTCAATGAAAGCTGAGATGGGGTAAGTGTGAAGAGTCAACTATTGCCCTACTTTTCTTATTTCTTAGAAGAATTCGCCCAGTATACTCCTATAATTTGGATTATCGCTCTACTGAATCGAAAGAATGACTCTCGGGTTTGGAACAGATAAGTTCTGTACGGATAACAAAGAATAGAAATTGGAGAGCAGGTGCCCTTCCCTGGTTGTTACCTTCCCAGCCCCAAAGGAAAAGCCCTGATCATTTGAAAAAAAAGATGCGTCAATCACGCATCCTAATTGGTGAGCTTATGCCCGCCCTAGTTCCTTCCCCGCTCTTAGTTTGCTTTACTGGAACTATTTTCGCGAGGAAAAAGAGGGTTTCAATGAATCCGAGGAAAAAAAGCACATTATGGCCATGACCAGCTAAAGATCACTGGCCATCTCACGACGTGGACTCGAACCACAATTTCTCCTTTTAGTAGATCGTGATTTGGTCTGTCGTCCTCCTCATTATAGTCCTCCTAGAATCCAAGGCATTTCGTCGGAATACATCCTGTCTTTGAACCTTTGTAGTCCTATGCATAGTCAGTACTATAGCTCCAATCATAGCTACTAATAAAATCAGACTAGAAACCAAAAACCAGACGGAATAGTAGGTATAAAGTAAATTGCCCAATGTTTCCAAATTAGTCCAACTTCGTACCTTTCCGGCATAAACCGTATATCTCAGAGAGGTCGTATTTCTGTGGGTTGGTAGTAATGGAATGGTTTCATTATCTAAAATGAAGAACATTTCCCACCAAAAGATCAGTCCAATAATACCACTCACTGGTAAATAGCGCAATACTTCTTCGTGAATCTCCGCTATTTGAATATTGAACATCATAACCACGAATAGGAATGAAACGGCAATAGCTCCTATATGAACTACTGGGGAGATCATAGCGGAGAAGTCGAGACCTAACAAAATAAGTAAACCAGCTGTGTCGCAAAAGACTAGGATGGGAAACAAAACGGAATGTACCGGATTTTTAGCACGTACAACCATCAAACCAGAGACCAAAGCAGGGCTCGACAAAACTGAAAGTATCATGGTACGTCGTCCTCCCTTGAAATGGAACTTGAATGCTGGAGCAAGAAGACGCATTCAAGTCGATCTATTACGACCAGCGCGGTTGTTCGTATTTCATTTTCTTCTTCCAAGCCGACGCTCTTCTTATAAAAGAAGAAAGCACTCACTGAATTACTTACTGAATCTCGTCCTACTTTTTGACCCATTTATTTTTCCTTTCTAGGTTGGTGGGCGCTTTCACCATTCAGCCATGGATGCTTTAGCGAGTGAACTAGGTTTTTATTTGAGAGCGAACTAGGTTTTTAGTGGTATTCCTTCTCGAGCTTCTATTTCTTCCGTTAAGGGAGATTCGGGAAAAGATGGAATAGGAAGACGTGTTTCCAGAACGAACAAGATACGGGTAGAGAAGGGGAAGTTAGCAAAGTTAGACAAGATTGGAATGGGCATAGGAACATGTATTGATGTACCAGATCGGCTAATACTCCCAGGTTGATGCGATGTATTCCACCAGTTGACTGGAGACTTTATTATTGGTATATCGATCGGTCCAGCACGGATTGAAATAGGAGCCGGTTCGACAGGAAGCTTTTGAAAACGCAGTGCACCCAGGTAAATAAGAAACAAGATGAATACAGAAGTTAAACGAGCATCCCACACCCGAAAGGTACCCCACATAGGCCTTCCCCGAAATCCCCCAGTCACTAACGTAAACAAAGTAGAAAAAGCACCAATTTCTGTACCGGTTCCGGAAGAGCGAAGAAAAAGGGGATGTTTTGTTAATGGGAACAAGGAACTGTTTATAGCTGTCGCGATATAAATAACTATACTCATCCGAGCCGCAGGAACATGTACATACGAAATACGAGAATTTCCACCTTGTTGAAGATCTGGTGGTGCTACCCGAAGACTTAAATGAATAGCCATCGCTGTTAAGAACAACCGAGATCCAATGAGAATTTGCGCGTAGCTTTTTGTCTTTGACATAAAAAAATAAGGTTGTAATAACGAAACTGACATTTTTTTTCCTTGCCTTGCAAGTGGAACAAGAAAGACTATATAGTGATTTTGATTCTATAAACAATCAAAGGATTTCGCATGCTTTCCATGGAATGACGGAATTCCCCTTGCTTAGTTTTCGCTCCGCTCGTGCGCGGCACTCCTTGCTTGCGGGGCGGCATATCGGAAAAAGAAGGATTGACTTTCTATACGGGCCCGTCCCCTAACTAACGATTATGCTGCTCTCGCCTTTTTTTAATCTTTTAGCTTTGGATCATCGCTAAGTCCCATTAATTGATCATAACGATATCGTGGAAATGCTGCACGGACCCATATATATAGAAAATAAACTCGAAGTAGTAAAAAAACTACAGTTACCGCCATAGACAATGATTCATTTGTGAATGCTAAATAATAGTTGCCCATAAGAAGATCCATTATTGGGTGAATGGAGAATGGATCCAAGGGGCTCGCCAAATCAGTTACTGGTCCTAAAGAATTTGTGCTTTCCGCATCTGATAAATAATTTGGGCTCTCATAGGTCACAGCATCAGCCAATAAATCCTGTGTCAACGGCTCAGGTTGGTTTACCGATGAGCCCGACGAGGAGAGCCTTTCACTCCCCGCTGGGCCTGGGCTCCCTGCGTCATTCCCATTGGCTGGGGCAGGTCCATCTCCCTCTTTCTCTAAAAGCTCTACAGCGCGAATAAGCCCTATGTATGGGCTCTGCGCTACTGTATCCAGATTTTTACTTGCGAAAAAATCCTCTATTTCCTGCTCTATACTTTTATCAAACCGGAGTCCCATAGCAAATACATATTTTTATGCTCCCTCTACTTCAATGAAAGCTCCTCCTACTACTCCCCCTTATCCTTCTCACTCGTCGTTTCGTTGGTCTTTTATATACCCATTTTCATTCCATTTGGACCCCTGGCAAATTCGAACTTTCGTTGAAATTGTCTCTATTCATATGTATGAAATACATATATGAAATACGTATGTGGAGTTCCCGAGAATTTCATGTGATTTAGTAAACAGAATATAGATTCCATAATTGCTAGATCGATCTGTAGGGATTGATGAAGAGTGAGCTGATAATGGAATTTTTCTTCGATAAACAGGAAACTTAAGATTAAGATGCTCCGGAATGGAAATGAGGGAATGTCCACAATACCCGGATTTAGTCAGATCCAATTCGAGGGATTTTGTAGGTTCATTAATCAAGGCTTGGCAGAAGAACTTGAGAAGTTTCCAACAATTAAAGATCCAGATCACGGAATGGATACGAAATCTAGAGGCGGCAGGTAAACTAGGGAAACAGAAACTATTGTTTTTGGTGAATTATCAGTGTGCAGATGAATTTCATCCACTGCTATTGAAGAAGCTTTTAGAGGGATATCTTGTCTTGTCGGACTAAGAGCTCTTATCTCTTTCTTTTCCCACGGTAACTAGAGATTGAATAATAGAAGCCTGATTCAATAATAGAAGCCAGATTCAATATCATAAGAAAATAGAGATTGTAGCGTAGAGTCAGGCTATCCCATGTTTGCAATAACAGCTTTGGGATCTTTCCTGTTAATGATGAATAGCTTGCCTCAACAGAGAATCAGAATTCTTTTTATTCGGTATAACAACCTTAAAAACGAATCGATCTAGATGCCCCGCTCTTGCCATCTTTGATGGAATTGAATCATCAACTGACTTACTTGAGGAATAAAAAAATCTGCAGCTTTCGATTCTTGTCTATCGGATTCTATTGAGAAGAAGGGACAACCATCCATCCTCCCCGAAACTAGTTTAGTGCCTGAACGAGATTGGTGGCACTTATGACGAGAAAACAAACTCTTTCTTCTGTTCAAAAGCTAGTAGTGCCGTAGTGCCAATCTACTCCGAAGAACAAGCTTCTTTGCAAAACTACTTTCTTCTACGGAGCTACCTCCGTCTCACTCTTGTACCGAATGCTACCTGGCATAACATCCTTACTTAAATATCTTCCGCTCTCCAGACTTCAACAGTGCCATCTTCCAGTAGGAAGAGAATCTTTTCATCCTCCCACCCAACCAAGTAGGCTTCTTTTCTATAAGAAATGCTGTCGATATTTCCTGCTAAATCCTGCTTATCCAATAAGTTTCGGATATCTATATCCTGGAGTAAGAAGGATTCACCTTCTTTTTAGTGGTGTTCCTTTATAAAATTTTTTAACGTTAGGGCCCCCAATGAATGTTTTCACTAACACTTGTGATAAACTCATCATCAAAAGTAAATCCTCTTGTTCTTTGAGCCAATACACAGCTATCCCTACCGGATTATTATTTTCAATCAACTCTTCCAGCCCTAGATATCCTCTATCACACTCCATATGAACTAGCTTATACATGAAAGCAGGAAAAGCCAATTCATTTATTCTCTAATAATAAATTACCGATAAAGGGTAGTTGTTTCGTAGGGATAATACCCTTATTAATTGATCCTTACGGAATGGAAGTAAGCCCCTTCTTCATAAGATCAAGAAAGTACG